TTAAAAATAAGCTAAAGTAAGCTTTTGGGTTCATACCCCAAATATAAAGGAAATACCTTTTTTTTAAATAAAGTGCCTGATAAAAGGATTATTCTGATAGGATAAATTATGTAAAATTTTACCTTTATTATATTTTATAGAATTAAACTATATCTTACAATTTCAAAAACTATCGTGCATCATACACTAAAATATAATTTTATAATATGAGTAAAACTCATTAAGTTAATACTTATTTTAAATTTTATTTATAATTAACTCTAATAAAATATTTTTTATATTTATTGTATTTTTTAGAACATTAATTTCTATCTCATCAAACTCATGATTAGGATGTTGAATTGGTTTAGAAATTAATTTATTAAGATTTATCCCCCTAATATCAAACCCCAATAATCTTCTTAATTCAGAAGCATCATTAAAATATTTTTTAACTCAATCTATTGCATCTATTAATTTTTTATTTTCAATTTTAATTAATTTATTGTTATTAAAAAATTTTTTTAATGATTATATTATTTCTATTCTTATTAATTCATCTTTATTAATAAAAATAGGTTCTACCCCCTTTCATTTTTGATTCCCCAATATTATAGAAGGATTATCATGATTAAATTGTTTTATTTTAATAACATGACAAAAAATTTCCCCAATAATTTTACTATCTTACTATATAAATTTAAAATTTTTATTTTTAATTATAATTTTTAATGTTTTAATTGGAACTATTAGAAGATTTAATCAAACATCACTACGAAAATTAATAGCTTTTTCTTCTATTAATAACTTAGGATGAATACTATCAGCTTTATCAATTAGAGAAAACTTATGAATATTATATTTTTTATTATATTCATTATTTATTTTTATTATATGTTTCTTATTTTATATTATTAATGTTTTTTATATTAATCAATTATTTAATTTAAATTTAAATTTCTCTATTAAATTTTCAATCTTAATTAATTTCTTATCTTTAGGAGGATTACCCCCCTTCCTAGGATTTTTCCCTAAGTGAATAATTATTAATTATCTTTTATTCAATAATTTATTTATTATTTCTTTTATTTTTGTAATATCTAGATTAATTATATTATTTATTTATATTCGAATTATTTATTCATCTTTTATATTTTATTCAATTAAATTTAAATGATATAAAATTTTTATTAAAAATAACTTTATAACTTTCATTAATATTTCAAGATTTATTTCTTTATTAGGTATAATTATTAGAACCTTATTTTTTTTTTAAGGTTTTAAGTTAAATTAAACTAATAATCTTCAAAATTATTTATAAAGAAATTTCTTTAAGCCTTAGTAATTTATTTACACCTTAAAATTTGCAATTTCAAATCATAATTGAATATAAGACTAATAAAAGAGAAATTTCTCGTTAATAAATTTACAATTTATCGCTTAATATACTCAGCCATTTTATTTCAGCGAAAATGATTATTTTCAACAAATCATAAAGATATTGGTACATTATATTTTATTTTTGGTATTTGAGCAGGAATAGTAGGAACTTCATTAAGTTTATTAATTCGAACTGAATTAGGAAATCCAGGATCATTAATTGGAGATGATCAAATTTATAATACTATTGTTACAGCCCATGCTTTTATTATAATTTTTTTTATAGTTATACCTATTATAATAGGAGGATTTGGTAATTGACTTGTCCCTCTTATATTAGGGGCCCCCGATATAGCTTTCCCCCGAATAAATAATATAAGATTCTGATTATTACCCCCCTCATTAGTTTTATTAATTTCTAGAAGAATCGTAGAAAATGGAGCAGGAACAGGATGAACAGTGTACCCCCCACTATCATCTAATATTGCACACGGAGGATCTTCAGTAGATTTAGCAATTTTTTCCCTACACTTAGCGGGAATTTCTTCTATTTTAGGTGCTATTAATTTTATTACAACAATAATTAATATACGAATTAATAATATATCTTTTGATCAAATACCCTTATTTGTTTGAGCTGTAGGAATTACAGCTTTATTATTAGTTCTTTCTCTCCCAGTATTAGCAGGTGCTATTACTATACTTTTAACTGATCGTAATATTAATACTTCATTTTTTGACCCAGCTGGAGGAGGAGACCCAATCTTATACCAACATTTATTTTGATTTTTTGGCCATCCTGAAGTTTATATTTTAATTTTACCAGGATTTGGTATAATTTCTCACATTATTTCTCAAGAAAGAGGTAAAAAGGAAACCTTTGGATGTTTAGGTATAATTTATGCTATAGTAGCTATTGGATTATTAGGATTTATTGTTTGAGCACATCATATATTTACAGTAGGTATAGATATTGATACTCGAGCTTATTTTACATCAGCAACTATAATTATTGCAGTACCAACAGGAATTAAAATTTTTAGTTGATTAGCAACATTACATGGAACACAAATTAATTATAGACCTTCTATATTATGAGGATTAGGATTTATTTTTTTATTCACAGTAGGAGGATTAACTGGAGTTGTTTTAGCTAATTCATCAATTGATATTACACTCCACGATACATATTATGTAGTAGCTCATTTCCACTATGTACTATCTATAGGAGCTGTTTTTGCTATTATAGGAGGATTTATTCATTGATATCCTCTTTTTACTGGATTAATAATAAATAATTATTTATTAAAAATTCAATTTATTTCTATATTTATTGGAGTAAATTTAACATTTTTCCCACAACATTTCTTAGGTTTAGCAGGTATACCTCGTCGTTATTCTGATTATCCAGATAGATTTGTATCTTGAAATATTATTTCTTCATTTGGTTCTTATATTTCCCTTATTTCTATAATAATAATTATTATTATTATTTGAGAATCAATAATTAATCAACGTATCATTTTATTCCCTTTAAATATACCAACTTCTATTGAATGATACCAAAATCTTCCCCCATCAGAACACTCTTATAATGAATTACCAATTTTAAGTAACTTCTAATATGGCAGATTATATGTAATGGATTTAAACCCCATTTATAAAGGTTTTATCCTTTTTTTAGAAATGGCAACATGATCTAATTTAAATTATCAAAACAGAGCATCACCATTAATAGAACAAATTATTTTTTTTCATGATCATACTTTAATTATTTTAATTATAATTACAATTTTAGTTGGATATTTAATATTAAATTTATTTTTCACCTCTTATATTAATCGATTTTTATTAGAAGGCCAAATAATTGAATTAATTTGAACTATTTTACCTGCTATTACTTTAATTTTTATTGCCTTACCTTCTCTTCGTCTTCTTTATCTTTTAGATGAACTTAATAATCCTTTAATCACATTAAAGTCAATTGGGCATCAATGATATTGAAGTTATGAATATTCAGATTTTAATAATGTAGAATTTGATTCATATATAATTAATTCAAGTGAAAATATTAATAATTTTCGACTATTAGATGTAGATAATCGGGTAATTTTACCTATAAATAATCAAATTCGAATTTTAATTACTGCTACTGATGTAATTCACTCTTGAACAGTTCCCTCATTAGGAGTTAAAGTAGATGCTAACCCTGGTCGATTAAATCAAACAAGATTTTTTATTAACCGACCAGGAATTTTTTTTGGTCAATGTTCAGAAATTTGTGGAGCTAATCACAGATTTATGCCAATTGTAATTGAAAGAATCTCCATTAAAAACTTCATTAACTGAATTAACAATTATTCATTAGATGACTGAAAGCAAGTATTGGTCTCTTAAACCACATTATGATAATTTAGCAAATATCTCTAATGAAAGAATTAGTTAATTTATAACATAAATATGTCAAATTTAAATTATTACTAAGTAATATTCTTTTATTCCTCAAATAATACCAATTAATTGAATTTTCTTTTTTATTTTTTTTATTTGTATTTTTTTATTATTTATTATTATAAATTTTTATATTTATAACTATAAAACAATTAAAATAAATAATTTAAAATCAAATAAATTTAATAATAATCAAATTTGAAAATGATAAATAATTTATTTTCAATTTTTGACCCCTCAACTAATATTTTTAATTTACCCCTAAATTGAATTAGAACTTTTATTGGTTTAATATTTATTCCTTATTCTTTTTGATTTATCCCTAACCGACATTTTTTATTATGAAATTTTATTTCTAATAAATTACATAATGAATTTAAAACTCTATTAGGAAGTAATAGATTTAAAGGATCAACATTTATTTTTATCTCACTTTTTTTTTTCGTATTATTTAATAATTTTTTAGGATTATTTCCATATATTTTCACAAGTACTAGTCATTTAAATATTTCATTATCTATTTCTTTAACCTTATGATTAAGATTTATAATTTATGGTTGAATTAATAATACTCAACATATATTTATTCATATAATTCCTCAAGGTACACCAACTATTCTTATACCTTTTATAGTTTTAATTGAAACAATTAGTAACATTATTCGACCAGGAACATTAGCAGTCCGTTTAACAGCAAATATAATTGCAGGACATTTATTACTAACTCTATTAAGAAATACTGGAAATAACATATCTAATTATTTTCTAATTATTTTAATTTTTGTTCAAATTTTATTATTAATTTTAGAATCTGCAGTAGCAGTAATTCAAGCCTATGTAATTACTATTCTTAGTACATTATATTCTAGAGAAGTTAATTAATGTCAATAAATCATAATCACCCATATCATTTAGTAGATTATAGTCCATGACCACTTACAGGTGCTATTGGAGTTATAACTTTAGTCACAGGATTAATCAAATGATTTCATAATTTTAATATAAATCTTTTAATTTTAGGATATTTAATTGTTTTATTAACTATATATCAATGATGACGAGATGTATGTCGAGAAGGGACATATCAAGGAAAACATACATTATTAGTCTCAAATGGATTACGATGAGGAATAATCTTATTTATTGTATCAGAAATTTTCTTTTTTATTTCTTTTTTCTGAGCATTTTTTCATAGAAGTTTATCCCCAAATATCGAAATTGGAGCTATATGACCCCCCTTAAGAATTATCCCATTTAATCCATTTCAAATTCCCCTTTTAAATACAATTATTTTAATTACATCAGGAATTACCGTTACCTGAGCTCATCATGCACTTATAGAAAATAATTTTACTCAAACATCTCAAAGATTATTTATTACTGTTATTTTAGGAATTTATTTTACTTTCTTACAAGCTTATGAATATATTGAAGCTCCATTTACTATTGCTGATAGAATTTATGGATCAACCTTTTTTATAGCAACAGGATTTCATGGTCTTCATGTAATTATTGGAACAATTTTTTTATTAACATGTTTTATTCGACATTTAAATAATCATTTTTCAAATTCCCATCATTTCGGATTTGAAGCAGCAGCATGATACTGACATTTTGTAGATGTAGTTTGATTATTCCTCTATATTTCTATTTATTGATGAGGAAATTAATTATTTATATAATATATTTAGTATATTTGACTTCCAATCAAAAAGTTTAATAATTTTTAATATAAATAATTATCATATTATTAATTTTAACTTTTATAATAATATTTATTTCAAATTTACTAATAATAATTTCATTTATTATCTCAAAAAAATCTCTTCTTGATCGAGAAAAATGTTCCCCATTCGAATGTGGATTTGACCCTATATGTTTAGCTCGAATTCCATTTTCATTACATTTTTTTCTTATTACAATAATTTTTTTAATTTTTGATGTAGAAATTGCACTTATTTTCCCATTAATCCCAACATTTTTAATAGTTAATTTTTTAATTTGATATAAAACTAGTTTTTTCTTTATTATTATATTATTAATTGGATTATATCATGAATGAAATCAAAACATATTAAATTGAACTAATTAATAAATTAAAATTAAGGATTATAGTTTAAAAAAAAACATTTGATTTGCATTCAAAAAATATTGAAAATCAATTTATCTTAAATAAGAAGCAATTTTGCATTTAGTTTCGACCTAAAAGATAGAGTAAAATACTCCTTATTTATTAATTGAAACCAAATTAGAGGTATATCACTGTTAATGATAAAATTGAATATAATATTCCAATTAGAAATATATTTTATTAAGCTGCTAACTTAATTTATAGTGATTAAAATCATTAATATTTCTTTTATAATAATATAATAATAATTATTTATATAGTTTAAATTAAAACTTTACATTTTCATTGTAAAAATAAAGTAATATTCTTTTATAAATATATAAATATATATATATATATTTATATATTTAAAGATTTATTAATCACCCTAATATCTTCAATATTATACTCTAATTAAGCTATTTAAATTATAATATTAATATAAAAATAAAAATTATTATTCATAAAACAAATCTAAATAAAAAAATTTTAAAATTATTTATTTGATAAATATAAAAAATAATAGAATAATTTTTAATAATGTTATAAATTCCTTGTCTTTTATAAATCTCTCCTCAACCCATATCAATATTTTTTAATAAATTTTGTCCTAAATTTAAAAAACTATAATTTATTATATAAGTAGATAATCCAGGTATAAATCACATAACAGTTAAAAATATTCTTAAATTATAAGTTATTAAAAACTTATTAACAGAATAAATTTTTATATTACTAATAATAAATCCCATTAAAGCTCCTAATATACTTACATAAATCACTATTATTTTTATATTAAAAGAAAGATAAATTATATAAGGATAAGAAAAAATTATTCATCTTAAAAATCTCCCAGAAATTAATCTTATCATTAATAATAAAAATATTCCCTTTAATATAGTAAAATCTTCATCATATAAATTATAAATAGATAATAAATTAAAATCATTAATTATTAAATATATTAATAAACGAAAAGTATAAAATATTGTTAAACCCGTAGAAATAAAATATAAATAATAAATAAATAAATTTAAATTTCTTATTCTAACTACCTCTAAAATTATGTCCTTAGAATAAAATCCTGCTAAAAAAGGAATACCACATAAAGCTAAATTAGAAATATTTATACATAAAGAAGTTAATGGAATATATAATCTAATACCACCTATTAAACGAATATCCTGATTATCTATTATTATATGAATAATTACACCAGCACATATAAATAATAAAGCCTTAAATATAGCATGAGTTAATAAATGAAAAAAAGCTAAATCACCATAACCCATTCTTAAAATTCTTATTATTAAACCCAATTGTCTTAAAGTAGATAAAGCAATAATTTTTTTTAAATCAAATTCATAATTAGCACAAATACCAGCTATAAATATTGTTAAACCAGATAATAATAATAATAATTTTAATATATATATATCAATTAATAAATTATTAAAACGAATTAATAAATAAACACCAGCAGTAACCAAAGTAGAAGAATGAACTAAAGCAGAAACAGGAGTAGGAGCAGCCATAGCAGCAGGTAATCAAGATCTAAAAGGAATTTGAGCTCTTTTAGTCATAGCCGCTAAAATAACTAAAATACCAATTATTTTTATAGAATAATCATTATCTATAAAATCCAAATAAAAAATATAATTTCATCTACCATAATTTATTATTCAAGAAATTAATATTAAAATTATTACATCACCAATACGATTAGATAAAGCTGTTAATATACCAGCATTATAAGACTTTATATTCTGATAATAAATAATTAAACAATAAGAAACTAACCCTAAACCATCTCAACCTAAAAAAATTCTAATTATATTAGGTCTAATAATTAATAAAATTATAGAAAATACAAATAATAAAACTAAAATAATAAAACGATTTAAATTTAAATCTGAACTTATATATCTCTTTCTATAAAAAATAACAGAAGAAGAAATTAAAGAAACAAATATTATAAATAATAAAGATATTCAATCTAATAAAATAGATATTACAACATTAAAAGAATTAAAAGAAATAATTTCTCATTCTAATATTATTACTATATTATTTATAATAAAATAAATTATTATAAAAAAATTAATTAATATAAAAAAAAATAAAAAAAAAAATCTAATAAAACAGAGAGAATATTTATTAATAACCTAAAATGAATATAATCACATTTTTGATACCACAAATCAATATTTTATTTAAATTATTTAAGTAAAATCAAATTATTCTATAATCAATCTTTAAAATTAAAATATTTAAAGGTAATCAATGTAATATTAATATTAAATACTCTCGCGATACCCCTCTATAAAATCTATAAACCCCTAAATTATACTTTCCATGTTGAGTATACGAATATAAATATAATCTATAACCCGCTCTAAAAAAAGAAATTATTATAAGTATGATTATTCTTAATCAAGATCAACTCACTAAACTATTAATTAATCTAATTTCACCTATTAAATTTAAAGATGGAGGAGCAGCTATATTAGAAGACATGAATAAAAATCATCACATTCTTATAGAAGGTATAAATCTTATTATTCCCTTATTTAAAAATAATCTTCGTCTTCCCAAACGTTCATAATTAATATTAGATAAACAAAATATTCCAGAAGAACATAATCCATGACCAATTATTAAAATATAAGCTCCTATAAACCCCCAATAATTTATAGTTATAATTCCCCCAATTACTATACTTATATGAGCAACTGACGAATAAGCAATTAAAGATTTTATATCAATTTGACAAAAACACTTTAATCTAATATATAAACCCCCAATTAATCTAATAATAATTCAAACAAATCCTATCTTTAAATTAATTTTTTGTATAATAACTAAAACTCGCAATAATCCATAACCCCCTAATTTTAATATAATAGCAGCTAAAATTATTGAACCAGAAACAGGAGCCTCAACATGAGCTTTTGGTAATCATAAATGAGTAAAATATATGGGTATTTTTACTAAAAAAGCTATTACTATTCTAACGTATAATAATAATATGTTATAATCATAAAATTTTATAAAATATATTATTATTGTTCTTATTTTCCCATAAATAAAAAAAATCCCCAACAATAAAGGTAAAGAAACAAATAAAGTATAAAATAATAAATATATACCAGCTTGAATTCGTTCTGGTTGGTACCCTCACCCAATAATCAATATTAATGTAGGAATTAATCTCCCCTCAAAAAATAAATAAAATATAAATAAATTTATTACTCTAAAAGTTAAATATAATATAATTAATAATATAATAATATTAAATAAAAAAAAATTTTCATAAAAATTTCTTTTATATAATCTTTCTCTTGCTATAATTATTAAACCTCTAATTCAAATTCTTAATAAAATTAACCCATAAGAAATTATATCACACCCTAATAAATAACTTAAATTAGAAAAATTTATAATATTTAAAGTTAAATTTATAAATATTATTATTATTATTATAATTATAAATTGAACCATTCAAAATATATTTTTTTTAAAACATAAAGGAATTATAAATACAACTATTAATAAAAACTTTATCATTTTAAATTAAATTATATCTTTGAAAGTAATCATTTCCATGAGTTCGAATTATAGAAACTAAAATAGAAAGACCTAATGCCCCCTCACAAACTGAAAAAACTAAAAAAACTATTAATATATATATATTATAATCTATTATCATTAAATATATTATTAAAAAAAAAAAAATACTCAATACTATAAACTCTAATCTTAATAAAACAATAAGTAAATGTTTATGTTTAGAAACAAAAATTATATTCCCAAATAAAAATATTAAAAAAATTACTAGTCATATATTTATTATCATTTGTTTTTATAGTTTATTAAAAACCTTGGTCTTGTAAATCAAAAATAAGAAATTTCTTTAAAAACTTCAAAGAAAAAGAATATCTTTATCAATAATCTCCAAAATTATTATTTTAATTAAACTATTCTTTGAAATTATTAAAATATTTTTATCACTTTCATTAATTTTTACATCAATTTTTATATTTTTTCTTAATCATCCATTTTCAATAGGATTAATAATTTTAATTCAAACCCTTTTTATATGTCTTTTATCAAGAATATTAATTAATACTTACTGATTTTCATATATCTTATTTTTAATTTTTTTAGGAGGATTATTAGTTTTATTTATTTATGTATCAAGAATTGCTTCTAATGAATTATTCAAAATCTCTCCATTTAATAAAAGTTTTATCTTTTATTTATCTACTTTATTAATTATTAGATTTTTATTTAAAAATAATTTATTTTGAATAAATTTTTCATTTAATGACGAAATAAATAATTTATTTAATTTATTTTTATTTTTTAATAATGAATTTAATTTTAGTTTATCAAAATTATATAATGAACAAACCTACATATTAACATTAATAATAATTATTTATTTATTTATTACCCTTATTGCAGTAGTAAAAATTACTAATATTTTTTTTGGTCCCTTACGATCTAATATTTAACTATATATATATATATATATATATAACTAATGATAAACCCATTTCATCCTATTCGAAAAAATCACCCTATCATTAAAATTATAAATAATTCTCTTATTGATTTACCTTCCCCCTCTAATTTTTCTTCATGATGAAATTTTGGATCACTACTAGGTTTATGTTTAATAATTCAAATTATTACAGGATTATTTTTAACTATGTATTATACCGCTAATATTGAACTAGCTTTTTACAGAGTAAACTATATTTGCCGAAATGTTAATTATGGTTGATTAATCCGAACCCTACATGCTAATGGAGCTTCTTTTTTTTTTATTTGTATTTATTTACACATCGGCCGAGGAATTTATTATGAATCATTTAACTTAAAATATACATGAATAGTAGGAGTTATTATTTTATTTTTATTAATAGCTACAGCATTTATAGGATATGTTTTACCCTGAGGTCAAATATCATTTTGAGGAGCTACAGTTATTACTAACCTTTTATCAGCTATTCCCTATTTAGGAACAATATTAGTAAATTGAATTTGAGGAGGATTTGCTGTAGACAATGCAACCCTAACCCGATTTTATACTTTCCATTTTTTATTCCCTTTTATTATTATAATATTAGTAATAATTCATTTATTATTTTTACATCAAACAGGATCTAATAATCCTTTAGGAATTAATAGTAACCTAGATAAAATTCCTTTCCATCCATTTTATGTATTTAAGGATTTAATTGGATTTATTATTTTAATTTTATCTTTAGTATTATTATCTTTAACTAATCCCTATTTATTAGGTGACCCAGATAATTTTATTCCAGCTAATCCTCTTGTAACCCCAATTCACATTCAACCAGAATGATATTTTTTATTTGCTTATGCAATTTTACGATCTATTCCAAATAAATTAGGAGGAGTTATTGCATTAGTTATATCAATCCTAATTTTAATTATTTTACCATTTACATTTAATAAAAAAATTCAAGGTATTCAATTCTATCCAATTAATCAAATTTTATTCTGATTTTTAATTGTAACTATTATTTTACTAACTTGAATTGGAGCACGATCAGTTGAAGCTCCTTATATTATTACAGGCCAATTATTAACAATTTTATATTTTTCTTATTTTATTATTAACCCAATATTAAATAAAATATGAGATAATTTAATTTTTTTCAATAATTAATTAATGAGCTTGTTATTAAGCATTTGTTTTGAAAACATAAGAAAGAATAATTATTCTATTAATTTATACTAAAATTATTTAATAACCTAAAAATATTTTTATCCCTATATAAAATAATAAAAAATTTAAAGAAACAGGTAAATATCTTTTTCAACATAAATATATTAACTTATCATAACGATAACGAGGTAAAGTTCCACGAACTCAAATAAAAAAAAAAGATAAAAAAACCAACTTTAAATAAAAAAAAAATGTTAAATTATAACCCCCTAAATATAAAATAACAAATAATAAACTTATAAATAAAATTCTAGAATATTCAGATAAAAAAATTAATGCAAATCCCCCTCTTCTATACTCAATATTAAATCCTGAAACTAATTCTCTTTCCCCCTCAGCAAAATCAAATGGAGTCCGATTAGTTTCAGCCATTAAAGATGATAAAAAACATAATCTTAAAGGTATTATTAAAAAAATAAATCAAACCATAAATTGATAATTAAAAAATTTTATTAAATTAAAATCTATAACTAAAATAATTCTAGACATTATAATTAAAGATATTCTAACTTCATAAGAAATAGTTTGAGCAACTGCTCGTAAACCCCCCAATAATGAATAATTAGAATTAGAAGATCATCCAGCAATTATTAATGTATACACCCCAATTCTAGTACAACATAAAAAAAATAAAATCCCTAAATTAAATATAACTATATTAAAAACATAAGGAATTAATATTCAAATTATTAAAGATAAAATAAATCTTATAATAGGAGAAAAATAATAAACCAAATAATTTGAATAATTTAAATAAACCTGTTCTTTAGAAAATAATTTAATAGCATCACAAAAAGGTTGTAAAATCCCTATATAACCTATTTTATTAGGACCCTTACGAATTTGAATATAACCTAAAACTTTTCGCTCTAATAAAGTTAAAAAAGCAACCCCAATTAAAACACCTACAATTAAAATCAATATCCCAATAAAAATATTTACTAAATCCAATAATATCATATACTATTTATATATAACTTATAAATATGTATATATATATATGAATTCTAAAATCATTACAATTTTCTGCCAAAATAGTTTTATAAATTCATATTTAATAATATTCAAATAAATAAAATTATTTTAAATATTTAATCCTTTCGTACTAAAATATTTTTATTTATTAAAGATAGAAACCAACCTGGCTCACACCGGTTTGAACTCAGATCATGTAAGATTTTAATGATCGAACAGATCAAAATTTTAAACTTCTGCATTTAAATTTTATCTTAATCCAACATCGAGGTCGCAAACTTTTTTTTTTATTCGTACTAAAAAAAAATATTACGCTGTTATCCCTAAGGTAATTTTTTCTTTTAATCATTAATAATGGATCAATAATTCACTTATTTATGTTAAAAAATAAAAAAAGTTTATTAAATTTTTCTATCACCCCAATAAAATACTTTATTTTATTTCCTAATTAATTATATATTTTTATAAAAAAAAAATAAAATATAAAACTCTATAGGGTCTTCTCGTCTTTTAATCTTATTTTAGCTTTTTTACTAAAAAATTAATTTCTAATTTTAAAATAGAGACAGTTTATATCTCATCAAATCTTTCATACAAGTCTTCAATTAAAAGACTAATGATTATGCTACCTTTGTACAGTCAATATACTGCAGCCCTTTAATTTATAATATCAGTGGGCAGATTAGACTTTAAATTAAAATCAAAAAGACATGTTTTTGATAAACAAGTGAACATAAATTTTTGCCGAATTCCTTTAATTTACTTTTCAATAAATTTTTATTTAAATTATATATATATATATATATATATACATTATTACTAATTTTATTTAATTACAAATTATTTTTTTATAAAAATTTAAATTTTATTTTAAATTTTATTTTTTATTAAAATTTTTTATAATAAATTATAATTTTTAAACAATATAAATATTAAAAATTTTAATTTATAATTAATTTAATTATAAATTTTTAATTTAAAGCTTATCCCCTAAAATATTAAATTTTAAATTTTCATAATTAATTAAATAATTATAAAATTATTTTAATTTTAAATTAAATTTTTTTCTAAAAAAACTAGATATATTTAAAAACGATTAACATTTCATTTCCAATTAATTATTAAAAATAATTATACAACATTAAATTTTTTAACTAATTAACTCTTTTAAATTCGAGATTTATTTAATTAAATTATTATTATTTAATAAACTCTGATACACAAGATACAATAAATTAAATTTACTTTTTAATTAATTTTTCTTTCAATTATTTTATACATTCCTTTACAGTAATATTTAACTATAAAAATATTAATTTTTTCTATTAAAAATACTTAAACCCCCATTTATTTATTTTTAATATTAAAATTTTTTTTATTAATTATAATTTTTTAATTTTACCCCCTCAAATTAATTAAATTTTAATTTCTTTTCAATGTAAATGAAATACTTTAACAAGCTCTAATTTGATCTTTCTAGAAACACTTTCCAGTACCTCTACTTTGTTACGACTTATTTCAACTTTTAAATGAAAGTGACGGGCAATATGTACATATTTTAATTATTAATCATTTTAATAAATTAATTAAAATTACATTTAAATCCACCTTCAAATTTATATTACAATAAAATTATTCATTTAAATATATTTAATGTAATCCATCATATTCTTAATTATATTCTGCATCTTGATCTGATTTAACTTTTTTAATAAAATTTAAATATTATTTTTACTAAAAAATATTTTTTTAACAATGATATACAAAATTATAAATTAAGTAAATTTATTCGTGGATTATCAATTATTAGACAGATTCCTCTAAATGAACTAAAATACCGCCATATTATTTAAGTTTCAATAAATTATTATTTACTATTTTAGTATTATAAATTAAATTTTTAATAATAGGGTATCTAATCCTAGTTTATATTAAAATTTATTAAATCATAATAATTATATAAAATTTAATTAAATTAAAATTTCACTTAATAATTTAATATTTATTTTAATAAAATATTTTATTTATTATAAACTGAAATAATTTAATTTAACTTTTGTTTAACCGCAACTGCTGGCACAAAATTAGTTATTAATTTTTATATTACTAAATCTTAATTTCTTAAATTTTTAATATTAATTACTACTTTATTGTAAATTTAAATTAATTATTATTTAAATAATTAAAATTATATACTAAAATTTATATGTAAAATAAATTTATAATAAATTTTCAAAAATATAATTATTTTATTATATTTCATAATTTTTGACATAGATTTTTTTTTTTTTTTTTTTATATTATTCATTTAATATAAATTAATAAATTTTTATTAATCTCTCTTATTTCTTTTCATAATATTTATATTAAAAATTAATTTCATTATAATCAGAATACAATTCATTTAAATAAAAATATATTATTTAATTTATAATTAATTTAAATATAATTTAATATATTATTAAAATAAATAATAAATTAAATTTATTTATTTATATATATATATATTAATGTGTGTATATATTAATATATGTATTTAATAAAAATTTAAACCATCTTTAATAATTTTTATAATAAATATAATTTC